AATGAAGTGCCGACTTTTAGGATTACTCTGATAGAGTAAATTATGTAAAAATTATTACCTTCATTACATCTAGTAGATTTAAACTACTCCCTAAAGTATCAAAAACTCTTGTGCATCATACACCTAAATATATAACCAAAAAAGGTAAGCTAAATATAAGCTAATGGGTTCATACCCCGTAAATAGGATCGACCTCCTTTTTAATTTTTAAAAATCCTGCAAAAATTTTATTTTTAAGAACTTTAATTATAGGAACTATAGTTTCTATCTCATCAACCTCTTGATTAGGAGTCTGAATAGGATTAGAAATCAATTTATTATCTTTTATTCCCCTTATATCTAATTCAAAAAATATTTTATCAACTGAAGCCTCATTAAAGTATTTTATAATTCAAGCTATTGCTTCCTCTCTTTTACTATTTTCTTTAATTATTATATTTTTAATATCTAATATACTAATTATAACATTAAATCATGAAGTATTTTCATTAATAATTAGTTCCGCACTCTTATTAAAAATAGGTGCCGCTCCTTTCCATTTTTGATTTCCTGGTGTTATAGAAGGTCTTGATTGATGAAATAATTTAATTTTAATAACATGACAAAAAATTGCTCCACTAATATTAATTTCCTACACTATTACAATAAATATTTTCTTTTCAGTTATTATTATTTCATCAATTTCAATTGGTTCTATAGGAGGTTTAAATCAAACATCTTTACGTAAATTAATAGCATATTCATCTATCAATCACCTCGGGTGAATAATTGCCGCTATAGAATCAAGCGAAAATTTATGAGAATTATATTTCTTAATTTATTCTTTCCTTAGAGCTTCTATCATTTTTATATTCAACACCTTTCAAATTTTCCATATCAATCAAAATTTTATTATAATAAATAATAACCCAAAAATCAAATTTTGTATATTTACTCTACTCTTATCTTTAGGTGGTCTACCTCCTTTTTTAGGATTTCTTCCTAAATGATTAGTTATTCAAGCAATAGCTGAATTAAATAGATTACTAATTGTGACTCTTATAGTAATTACAACTTTAATCACCTTATTTTTCTATCTACGAATCACTTTTACAGCTTTCCTCTTTTCTTACAGAGAAATTAAATGAAATTATACACCATTTTATAGTAATCTATTTTATATTCTCATAATAACATTTTCAACTATTTCATTTTTAGGTTTAATATTCAGAACATTAATCTTTAATATATTATAAGGTTTTAAGTTAACTAAACTAATAGCCTTCAAAGCTATAAATAAAATATACTATTTTAAACCTTAATAGTTTATCTACTCCTTTAGAATTGCAGTCTAATATCATTTAATGACTATAAAGTTTGATAAAAGAGATAAATCTCCTAAATAAATTTACAATTTATCGCCTATAACTCAGCCATTTTACCGCAACAATGACTCTTTTCAACTAATCATAAGGATATTGGAACTCTATATTTTATTTTTGGGGCCTGAGCAGGAATAGTGGGAACTTCACTGAGTATACTAATTCGAGCTGAATTAGGACAACCTGGATTTCTTATTGGTGATGATCAAATTTATAATGTAATTGTAACAGCCCATGCTTTTGTAATAATTTTCTTCATAGTAATACCAATTATAATTGGAGGGTTTGGAAATTGATTAGTACCTTTAATATTAGGAGCACCTGATATAGCATTCCCTCGAATAAATAATATAAGATTTTGATTATTACCTCCTTCTCTATCCCTTTTATTAGCAAGTAGACTAGTAGAAAATGGAGCTGGAACAGGTTGAACTGTCTACCCTCCTCTTTCCGCTAATATTGCTCATGCCGGAGCATCAGTAGATTTAGCTATTTTTTCTCTTCACTTAGCAGGTATTTCTTCAATTTTAGGAGCAGTAAATTTTATTACTACTACAATTAATATACGAGCCCCTGGAATATCCTTAGACCAAACACCTTTATTTGTTTGAGCTGTAGGAATTACAGCATTACTCCTTCTTCTTTCTTTACCAGTACTAGCAGGTGCTATTACTATATTATTAACCGATCGAAATTTAAATACTTCATTCTTCGATCCTGCTGGAGGAGGGGATCCTATTCTTTATCAACATCTATTCTGATTTTTCGGACATCCAGAAGTTTATATTTTAATTTTACCAGGATTTGGTATAATTTCCCACATTATTAGTCAAGAAAGAGGAAAAAAGGAAGCATTCGGAACATTAGGAATAATTTATGCTATACTTGCTATTGGATTATTAGGATTTGTAGTATGAGCTCATCATATATTCACTGTAGGAATAGATGTAGATACTCGTGCTTATTTCACTTCAGCCACAATAATTATTGCTGTACCCACTGGAATTAAAATTTTCAGATGATTAGCTACTCTTCATGGAACTCAATTTAATTATAGTCCTTCTTTACTTTGAGCTTTAGGATTCGTTTTTCTTTTCACTATTGGTGGATTAACAGGAGTAGTATTAGCAAATTCATCAATTGATATTATTTTACATGATACTTACTATGTAGTTGCTCATTTCCATTATGTATTATCAATGGGAGCTGTATTTGCTATTATAGCTGGATTTGTTCAATGATATCCTTTATTTACAGGATTATCATTAAACCCTAAATGATTAAAAATTCAATTTACAATTATATTCCTAGGAGTAAATTTAACATTTTTCCCACAACATTTTTTAGGTTTAGCAGGAATACCACGACGTTACTCTGATTATCCTGATGTTTATACTTCATGAAATATTGTTTCTACCTTAGGCTCAACTATTTCATTTATTGGAATTATTCTTCTTATCTTCATCATCTGAGAAAGAATAATTTCTAATCGTCCTATTCTCTTTTCCTTAAATATAGTAAGTTCCTTAGAATGATATCAGAATTTACCTCCCGCAGAACATAGTTATTCAGAGTTACCTATATTAACTAATTTCTAATATGGCAGATAAGTGCAGTAGATTTAAGCTCTACATATAAAGAAATAAACTTTTATTAGAAAATGGCAACATGATCAGATTTAAATTTACAAAATAGTGCATCACCTTTAATAGAACAATTAATTTTTTTCCATGATCATACATTATTAATTCTATTAATGATTACTGTTCTTGTATCTTATATTATATTAACATTATTTTTCAATAAATACACTCACCGATATTTATTAGAAGGTCAAACAATTGAAGTAATTTGAACAATTTTACCAGCAATTACACTTATTTTTATTGCCCTTCCTTCTTTACGATTACTCTACTTATTAGATGAATCAATAGATCCTATCATTACTGTCAAGACCATTGGACATCAGTGATATTGAAGTTATGAATATACAGACTTTGTAACTCCTCATGAATTTGATTCCTATATAATTCCTTTATTATGAAATATCCAATGATGGATTCCGACTACTAGATGTTGACAATCGAACAGTCCTACCATTAAATACTCAAATTCGAATACTAGTAACAGCTGCAGATGTTCTACATTCATGAACAGTACCTGCCATAGGAGTAAAAGTAGATGCTACCCCCGGTCGACTAAATCAAACAAGTTTTTTATAAATCGACCAGGTTTATATTATGGTCAATGTTCAGAAATTTGTGGAACTAATCATAGATTTATACCTATTGTTTTAGAAAGAGTAAATACTAAAACATTCATTAACTGAATTCTTAATGCTTAGTTCATCAGATGACTGAAAGTAAGTAGTGGTCTCTTAAACCATTTAATAGTAATTAACGATTACTTTTGATGAAGAAATTAGTTAAAGTATAACATTAGTATGTCATACTAAAATTATTATAATATTTAATATTTCTTTATTCCTCAAATAGCCCCTATAAGATGATTATTCTTATTTTCTATATTCTCTATTGCATTAATTCTCTTCACTATTATTAATTACTTTTTCCTAATTTATCAACCAATTTCTTCTTACAAGGAACAAAAAAATTTATCTCAAATTTCTTTAAATTGAAAATGATAACTAATTTATTTTCCGTTTTTGATCCCTCTACCAACATTATAAATTTATCTTTAAATTGATTAAGTACATTTTTAGGAATAATAATTTTACCTCTTATTTATTGATTAATACCTTCACGCCATAATGTAATTTGATATTCTGTTATTAAAACCTTACATAATGAATTTAAAACCCTAATTGGCCCTACTGGACATAATGGAAGAAGATTTATATTCATTGCTTTATTCTCTTTAATTCTATTTAATAACTTCCTAGGATTATTCCCATATATTTTCACAAGTTCAAGCCATTTGGTAATAACACTTACTTTAGCTATACCTTTATGATTTAGTTTTATAATTTATGGATGAATTAATCATACTCAACATATATTTGCTCATTTAGTCCCTCAGGGAACACCCGCAGCTCTTATACCTTTTATAGTTTGTATTGAAACAATCAGAAATGTAATCCGACCAGGAACTCTAGCAGTACGATTAGCAGCTAATATAATCGCCGGACATTTACTTCTCACCTTATTAGGAAATACAGGACCTTCATTAACTATATTACTTCTATCTGGATTAGTATTTGCCCAAATTGCTTTATTAATATTAGAATCTGCGGTTGCAATAATTCAATCCTATGTATTTGCTGTTCTTGCAACTTTATACTCTAGAGAAGTAAATTAATGACCACACACTCTAATCATCCTTTCCATTTAGTCAATCCTAGACCTTGACCACTAACAGGTGCAATTGGAGCTCTAGTAACAGCCGCTGGATTAGTAAAATGATTTCATCAATTCAATAATTCTTTATTATTACTCGGAACATTAATTACAATTTTAACAATAATTCAATGATGACGAGATATCACCCGTGAAGGAACTTATCAAGGACTTCATACACTTCCAGTCAATTACGGACTTCGTTGAGGAATAATTCTATTTATTGTATCAGAAATCTTTTTCTTCATTTCATTTTTCTGAGCTTTCTTTCACAGAAGTTTATCCCCTAATATTGATTTAGGTGCCATATGACCACCTACTGGAATTCATGTTTTTAATCCTTTACAAATTCCTTTATTAAATACAGCTATCCTTCTTGCATCAGGAGTAACTGTTACTTGAGCTCATCATAGATTAATAGAAGGAAACTATAGTCAAACAACACAAGGATTATTTTTTACAATTATTTTAGGAATTTATTTTTCAATTCTCCAAGCATATGAATATATTGAAGCACCCTTTACTATTGCAGATGCCTCTTATGGATCAAGATTCTTTATAGCAACTGGATTCCATGGATTACATGTCTTAATTGGAACTACATTTTTATCAATTTGCTTAATACGTCATTTAATGTCTCATTTTTCTCCTAATCATCATTTTGGTTTCGAAGCTGCTGCTTGATATTGACATTTTGTAGATGTAGTATGATTATTTCTTTATATTTCTATTTACTGATGAGGTAGATATTTATTTAGTATATATGTACATTTGACTTCCAATCAAAAAGATTGAAAAAATTCAAAATAAATAATTTGAATCATATTTATTATATCTATTATTTCCATTACTTTAGCACTAATTGTTATAATTCTAGCTTCCATACTTTCAAAAAAATCTATTAATGACCGTGAAAAAAGATCACCATTTGAATGTGGATTCGACCCTAAAAGTTCAGCACGTCTTCCTTTCTCTTTACGTTTTTTCTTAATTGCCGTTATTTTTTTAATTTTCGACGTAGAAATTGCATTACTTTTACCCGTTTCTATCATTATACAAAGATCAAATATTATTTCATGAACTCTAGTAAGAATATTTTTTTTATTTATTCTTCTTATTGGACTATTCCATGAATGAAATCAAGGTGCATTAGAATGAGCTTCTTAATTTCTAGGGTTGTAGTTAAGTATAACATTTGATTTGCATTCAAAAAGTATTGAAATTCAATCTTCCTTAAATAAGAAGCGATATTATTGCAATCAATTTCGACTTGATCTTAGATGAATTCATCCTTATTTGTGAACTAATTTTAGTATTAATTGAAACCAAAGTAGCGGTATATTACTGTTAATAATATTAGTGAAAATTTTTTTCCAATTAAGCCGAAATGAGAGGATCAAATTAAAGCTGCTAACTTTTTATTTAAATGGTTTAACTCCATTAACATTTCTATTTATATAGTTTAAAAAAAACAATACATTTTCATTGTATAAATAATAAATTATTATTTATAAATATTTAAAAATTAAATAATTTCCTTAACATCTTCAGTGTCACGCTCTTTTATAAGCTATTTAAATATAATAATAATATTAATAAAATAATAAATCACAAAACAAATCTAATTAAATATATTTTAATTCTATTATTTTGTCATCACTGTACAATTCCAGAATATTTAACAGAAGTATTATAAATCATCTGGCCTCCTCAATCCTCTCTTCAACCTTGATCAAAAGACTTATATACATATTTCCCTAATATTAAAGGTATATAATTAACACCATATGTAGAAATAAAAGGTATAAATCACATAGAACCAATAAAACTAGATATTAAATAAAACTTCAATATTTGTAAATTACATGATAAAGAAAATTTTGCTAATTTATATCCTAACCATCCTCCTAATAAACTTACAGTCAAAGCTAAAGTCTTTAATCAAACTGGCAAACAAATTATAGATGGTGAAGGAAAGACTACTCATCTTAATATACATCCACCTACAATTGCTATAATTATTAGAGTTACTATACCCTTTAATATAATTCATCTTTCATCATTTAAAGGATGAAAAGGTGTAGAATTAAAATCTCCAGTTATTGCATAATAAACCAATCGTAAAGAATAACAAACCGTCAATCCCGTAGAAAAAAAATATAAAAAAAATCTAAATAAATTTAAATATGATAAAGAAACAATTTCTAAAATTAAATCCTTTGAGTAAAATCCAGCCAAAAAAGGTATTCCGCATAAAGCAAGATTTGATACATTAAAACAAATAATAGTTAAAGGTATTTGTATACATAATCCACCCATAAATCGAATATCTTGTGAATTCTTCATATTATGGATCACAGAACCTGCACATATAAATAATAATGCTTTAAATAAAGCATGTGTTAATAAATGGAAAAAAGCTAATTTAGGAAATCCTATAGCTAAAATTCTCATTATTAATCCTAATTGACTTAATGTAGAAAGAGCAATAATTTTTTTTAAATCATATTCAAAATTAGCTCCTAATCCAGCTATAAACATAGTTAAACCAGAAATTAATAATAATATTTTACCTAATTTATTATCCACAATTACAGAATTAAACCGAATTAATAAATAAACACCTGCAGTTACTAAAGTAGATGAATGGACCAATGCTGAAACAGGTGTAGGTGCCGCTATAGCTGCAGGTAATCAAGAAGAAAATGGAATTTGTGCTCTCTTTGTTATAGCAGCTAAAACTACTAATCCAGTCATAACTCTTATAACCAAAGAATTCTTTATTACATCTAAATAATAAATATAATTTCAACTTCCAAAATTAAGTATCCAAGCAATAGCTATTAATAAAGCCACATCACCAATTCGATTAGATAAAGCTGTTAATATCCCAGCTCTATAAGATTTTACATTCTGATAATAAATTACTAAACAATAAGAAACTAATCCTAACCCATCTCATCCTAAAAGAATTCTAATTAAATTAGGTCTAATAATTAAAAATATTATTGATAAAACAAATATTAACACTAAAAGAATAAACCGATCAATTACTAAATCCCCATACATATATTCCTCACTATAAAAAATTACTAATGATGAAATAAATAATACAAATCCCATGAATAATAATGATATTCAATCAAATAAAAAGGTTATAACTAAAGAAGATCTATTTAAACTAAAAATTTCTCATTCAATAAAAACAACTATATCATTTATAATAAAATAAAATCCCATTATTACTATAAATAAAGCTATTAAAAATAAAAAAATAAATCTTACTAAACAGATTGACATTGATCATAAAATGATTTAAGGTAAATTCTTTACTTCATTGACACCACAAATCAATATTTTTTATAAACTACTTAAATATAATCATAAAATAAATAAATCACCCTTTAAAACCAAAATATTTAAAGGTAATCAATGTAATATTAACAATAAGTATTCTCGCAGATAACCTATAGAACAAGAATAAATTCCTGAATAAATTATTCCATGCTGACTGTATGAATATAAATATAAAGAATAAGCTGCTCTAAAAAAAGAAAGCAATATTAACATAATTATAGAAATTCAAGACCACATAACTAATCTATTTAATAGACCAATTTCCCCTATTAAATTCAATGAAGGGAGGGCAGCTATATTAGATGATCTTAATAGAAATCATCATAATGTTATAGAAGGTATAAAATTTATTAAACCTTTATTAATTAATAAACTTCGTCTTCCTAATCGTTCATAAGAAATATTGGCTAAAGCAAATAAACCAGAAGAACATAACCCATGAGCAATTATTAGTGTGTATATTCTTATAAACCCTCACTCAGTTAATGTTATTATTCCTCCTAAGGCTATTCCCATATGAACTACAGAAGAATAAGCAATTAAAGCTTTTAAATCAACTTGACGTAAACAAACCAAACTTATTAAAAATCCCCCAATTAAACTAATTCTAATTCAAATAATATTATAACTTAATCCTAACTTAGTTAACATCAAATATACTCGTAATAATCCATATCCTCCTAATTTTAATAAAACTCCTGCTAAAATCATTGATCCTGAAACTGGAGCTTCAACATGAGCCTTAGGTAATCATAAATGAACTATAAATATAGGTATCTTAACCAAAAATGCTAAAATTAAACTTATATAAAATAATAATCTTGACAATCTAATATTATTTAATAAACCAATATATAACCTTCCATAAAAACCATAAATATTAAATAAACTCACCAATAAAGGCAAAGATGCTAATAAAGTATAAAATAATAAATATATTCCTGCTTGTAATCGTTCAGGCTGATAACCTCATCCCAAAATTAAAAACAAAGTAGGAATTAATCTTCCTTCAAAAAATAAATAAAAAGAAAATAATCCTATTCTTCTAAATGTACAACAAAGTATTAAAAGTAAAAAAATAACAAAAAAAAAGAAAAAAGAATTAAAATACTTATAATGATAAACCTTTTCACTAGCAGTAATTATTAATGAACAAATTCAAAATCTTAATATAATTAATCCATACGACAAAATATCCACACCAAAAATATATCTTAAATTACAAAAATCAGTTAAAGTAATATATCTCATTATATAAAAGAAAGTTATTAAATATAATATTCTTTGAACCAACCACCAAAACTTATTTAAAAAACTAAGAGGGATTAAAAACACTAATATTAAAATAAATTTTAACATTGTAAAACTCTAAAAGCCTGGAAAAAATCATTACCATGAGTACGAATTATAGAAACTAAAATTGATAATCCCAAAGCACCCTCACAAACCGAAAAAGTTAAAAATACTATACTAAAAAATAACTCAAAAATATATATATTTAAAAATATAAATAATATTAAAAATAATCTCAAAACCACAAACTCTAAACTTAATAAAGTTGCTAATAAATGTTTTCGATTTGAACAAAATACTCATACCCCACTTATAAATACCAAAATCACTACAATCCAATAAATAAGTATTACCATTGTTTTAGTAGTTTAAATAAAAACACTGGTCTTGTAAATCAATATTAAGTATCTACTTCTAAAACTCAAAGGGAAGAAAATTTCTCATCATTAATCCCCAAAATTAATATTTTACTTAAACTACCCCTTGTATACTAAATCTTAGAATCATATTTTACAATTTATTAAATGCAATAATTTTTACTCAAGTTAATCATCCAATAGCAATAATATTAATTATTATTCTACAAACCTTAATTGTAGCTTTAACTACAGGAATAATAACTTCAACATTTTGATTTTCCTATATTTTATTTCTTGTATTTCTTGGAGGAATATTAGTATTATTTATTTATATTACCACTTTAGCATCAAATGAACTTTTTTCTGTTCCAACCAAATCATTAATTATTATATTATTTATATTTTCTTTAGCAATTTCCCTTTCACTAATTAGAGACTCTACCATATGAAACCTAGTAAATTTTAATGAAGAAATAACTAATATTAATAATCAATTTATAACCCTTCATGATGAATCTAATTATCTATTAACTAAATTATATAATAAACCTACAGATTTTATTACAATTATATTAGTAAATTATTTATTTTTAACATTAATTGCTATTGTAAAAATTACCAATATTTTTCAAGGACCCTTACGTCCTAAAAACTAATGAATAAACCCATCCGAACCTCACATCCTTTATTTAAAATTGCTAATAGAGCTTTAGTTGATCTACCTGCTCCTTCTAATATTTCTGCCTGATGAAATTTTGGTTCACTTCTAGGATTATGTTTAATTATTCAAATTGCAACAGGATTATTTTTAGCAATACATTACACAGCAAATATTGATTTAGCTTTCAATAGAGTAGCACATATTTGTCGAGATGTAAATTATGGATGATTCCTTCGAACTCTACATGCTAATGGAGCCTCTTTTTTTTTTATTTGTCTTTATCTCCATGTTGGCCGGGGAATATATTATGGGTCTTATAACTATATACATACATGAATAACTGGAGTTATTATTTTATTTCTTGTAATAGGTACAGCATTTATAGGTTATGTTTTACCTTGAGGACAAATATCATTTTGAGGAGCAACTGTTATTACTAACCTATTATCCGCTATTCCCTATTTAGGAACAGATCTTGTTCAATGAGTTTGGGGAGGATTCAGTGTAGATAATGCAACTTTAACACGATTTTTTACATTTCACTTTGTACTCCCTTTTATTGTAGCTGCTGCCGTTATAGTCCATTTACTCTTTCTCCATCAAACTGGCTCAAATAACCCTCTTGGATTAAACAGAGATGTAGATAAAATTCCCTTTCATCCTTATTTCTCATTCAAGGATATATTTGGATTTATTATTATAGTAGCAACACTTACTTTTTTAAGACTTCTTGAACCTTATATATTAGGAGACCCTGATAATTTTATCCCCGCCAATCCTCTTGTTACTCCAGTTCACATTCAACCAGAATGATATTTTCTATTTGCTTACGCAATTCTCCGATCAATTCCTAATAAATTAGGAGGAGTAATTGCTCTTGTTATATCAATTGCCATTTTATTAATTTTACCATTTTATAACAGAAATAGATTCCGAGGAAATCAATTTTATCCAATTAATCAAATTATATTTTGATCTATAACAACAATCGTTATCTTATTAACTTGAATTGGAGCTCGACCAGTTGAAGACCCTTATATTTTAACTGGTCAAATCTTAACTGTTCTTTATTTCGCTTATTATTTACTTAATCCTCTTATTCTTATAGTATGAGATAAACTTGTAAATTAGTTATAAAGCTTTATGAAAGCATATGTTTTGAAAACATAAGACAGAAGTTTAATTCTTCTATTAACTTCTACTAAAATAAATACACTAAACTAAAAGAGAAAATATAATAATTTTCAATCCTAAATAAAAAAATAAAAAATTTAATGATAAAGGCAAAAATCTTTTTCAAGCTAAATACATTAATTTATCATACCGAAATCGTGGTAAGGTCCCACGTACTCAAATAAATATAAAAGATAAAAGTGTCAATTTCAAAAAAAATAATAGAGAAAATACATCTCTCCCCATGAATATAACACAAAATAATATTCTTATAAATAAAATTCTAGCATACTCCGCTATAAAAATTAAAGCAAAACCTCCTCTTCTATATTCCACATTAAAACCTGATACCAATTCTGACTCCCCTTCAGCAAAATCAAAAGGAGTTCGATTAGTTTCAGCTAAACAAGATGCAAATCAAGCCAATATTAAAGGAAGTGATAAAAATATAAATCATACATATCCTTGATATTTTATAAAATTTAATAAACAATATCCATCAATCAAAAATACAAATGATAATAAAATTAAGGCTAAACTTACCTCATATGAAATCGTTTGAGCAACAGCACGTAATCCTCCTAATAAAGCATAATTAGAATTTGAAGATCAACCAGCAATTATTACTGTATAAACACCTATACTTGTACAACATAAAAAAAATAATAATCCCAAATTAAATGAAAATATTGTTGACAAAAAAGGATAAACTATTCAAACCAACAATACTAAAAAAAGACTAAAAATAGGTGAAAAATAATATAAAAAATAATTTGACAATAATGGATAAGTTGATTCTTTCGTTAAAAGCTTAATTACATCAGCAAAAGGTTGAGGTAATCCTACAAATCCCACCTTATTAGGTCCCTTACGAATTTGAATATAACCTAAAACTTTACGTTCTAATAAAGTCAAAAATGCAACACCAATTAAAACACCTACAATTAAAATTAAAGCTCTTACTAATCTAGTTATAACTTCTCTTATCAATACTATTTGTAATACTTTACATATTTGAATTCTAAATTCAAGGCACTCTTTCTGCCAAAATAGTTAATAATAATCATATACTCACAAAATTATTTTAAATATTTGGTCCTTTCGTACTAAAATATCTTAAATTAATGAGGATAGAAACCAACCTGGCTTACACCGGTTTGAACTCAGATCATGTAAGGATTTAAAGGTCGAACAGACCTATAAATTAAACTTCTACACCTAATTATATTCCTTAATCCAACATCGAGGTCGCAATCTTTTTTGTTGATATGAACTCTTAAAAAAAATTACGCTGTTATCCCTAAGGTAACTTTATCTTACAATCAATAATAATGGATCAATCATTCATAAATCAATGTAAATAATAAAAAGAGTTATTCAAATCTTTATGTCACCCCAACACAATATGTTTTTAAAAATATTCTCAACAAATCTACAATAAATATTAATATAACATATAAAGCTCTATAGGGTCTTCTCGTCCTCCATTTTCATTTGAGCCTTTTAACTCAAAAGTTAAATTCTATACTTTATATTGAGACAGTTAATATTTCGTCAAACCATTCATTCAAGCCTTCAATTAAAAAACTAATGATTATGCTACCTTTGCACAGTCAAAATACTGCGGCCCTTCAATTTCATCAGTGGGCAGGCCCGACTTTAAATTATACTCTAAAAGACATGTTTTTGTTAAACAGGCGAATATTAATTTTGCCTAATTCCTTAATATAAATTCATAAATTTTTTCCTATTAATACATTCAATTATACTAATTTTATCATTATTTCAAATAATATTTTACTTCTTAAATTATTCTAATTCACAAATTAAACTTTTTATAAAATCATAATAATATAAAATAATTTATAACATTATTAATTTGATGACTAATTTAAAGCCTACAATTTTAATTATATTTTACAAATTATAATTTCTAATTTAAAGCTTATCCCTCAAATTATTTTCTAGTTCAAATAATCATTTAAAAATTTAAATAATTACTAAAACTAAACTGAATTAAATTCATTTCTTAGAAAACTAGATATCTTAAAAAACGATTAACATTTCATTTCTAACATAATATTTTTAATAAATATATTACATTAACTGAACATATTATGTTAGCTCTTTTTAACTCGAGAAATATAAATTTCTTATAAAATTATTAATAAACCCTGATACACAAGGTACAATTACAAATCTACTTTCCAAAAAATAACTTTTCACATATTTCATAATTCTTTCACAATACTACTATACTATAAATCTTCTTATTTTTTCTATAAAATATACTAAAAATCTTATATTTAAAATTATTTTAATTAAAACAAAATTTATACACTTTTAATTATTAATATTCAACTTTTCAAAGTAATTCGAATCGCACGAAATTCTCCTCAATGTAAATGAGACACTTTACTTTAAAGCTTCACTTTGACGTTCTAGATACACTTTCCAGTACATCTACTATGTTACGACTTATCTCACCTTAAATAATGAGAGCGACGGGCGATGTGTACATGTTTTAGAGCTACAATCACATTATCATAATATAACAACATTACTTTCAAATCCACCTTCAATTTTTCTAATTTCAAAAAAATATCCGTTTAAATATTCATTTTATTGTAATCCATCTCCTACTTAATCATAAACTGCACCTTGACCTGACATAAATTTTATTCTAAAAACTAGAAAATTATTTCTCTTAAAAGATAATCTTACGACGGCGGTATACAAGCTGACATTTACAAAACTAAATTTATTATAATGTGTATTATCAATTACAGGACAGATTCCTCTGAAAAGACTAAAACACCGCCAAATTCTTTAAGTTTCAAGAACTTAACTATTACTACTCAAGTATCCTCATTTACATTTAAAAATAATAGGGTATCTAATCCTAGTTTAAATTTTAAATTTCAAAGCTTCATTATATTAATAAAATATATTCAATTTTCAAATTCTACCTTCTAAAATCAATTAAAATTTTCTTTTTAACAAATTAACTCCAACACTAATAATATTTATTCAAGTCCTACGTATAACCGCGACTGCTGGCACGACTTTTGTCGACCATATATCAAATTACTAATTCTAAATTTCCTTAATTACTAAAACTAAATACTGCGAATAAACTATAATCATTTAGATTCCATTATAACACACAAAATTTACATGTAAAATATTCAAATAATAAATTCTTAAGTAAGAATAAAACTTTATAAACCCACTAAAAAATAATGGTTCAATTTAATTAAATTACCCACATTTTATATCAACCTTCTATTCAAATAACTATTAAGTAATAAATATTAATTTAAATTTTATGTACCAAATTCATTACTTCAACTTTTAAAATATTTCTTCTAAAAAATTTCCACTCGTTACTCAACTGGTTAGCCACTCTAGAGCTCGTACTTCACTTGAATAACCTTTCTTCTGCTAAGATATTTTACCTACAAATTTTAAGAAGAACAACCCAAACCATGGGACACCCTTGAACCACCGCGACGTAATTCCTATACTATTGACGCGCGCCTACTTCCATATGCCCAATCTACATATTCAATCACATAATATAAGAACTGTAATAATTCCCATTTTAAACCATATTTATTTATTTTCATTTTTTACTTTAGTGTATTTTTTCTATATATACATCCTTTTAACTCGATGTACAATAAATTGCATATATTATAAAAATATACTTTAACCCATTCATCAGAAATAAATATATAATTTCATATACCTATTATATATATAGTACATTAAATAATATTCTCAATAGACATATAAATATTAATAAATGATGGGACAATACTAATAAATATATGGTCGCATTATTAAGCATAAAGCTTATAGTATTAAAATTATACGTATTACAGCTCAAAAGAGATATTATATCCGTTGAGGTCGCCTGCACATCGCAATAGATGAGAGTAAACGATTTTTAACCGTTTAATCTTCTTCTCTCATAAGGAAAATATATCTTCTAATAAACTCTAAGTTCCTGTACTACCCAAAAACTTATATAATAGTAGTAAAGTACGTACGTACTATAGGAGATGATATTAAAAATGGACCTCAATCCCCCGATGAGGTCGCCTCCACATCCCAGCAGACGGGGGTGCAAAAAAGAGGTCGCCCGTTAAATATTCTCTGTCGGGGGGCAAAATATATCATATAATAAATAAAAAGTTCTCGTACTAAGGAAGAACTATCATAATAGTAATTAAAAGTTCAGGTACTTTAGGAGAAGATATTAAAAATAGACCTCAATCCCCCGTAGAGGTGGCGTCCACATCCCAGCAGACGGGGGGGCAAAAAAGGGGTCGCCTCCGCATCCCTTAAGATGGGGGGGCGGAAAATATATCATTCCGTATATTATTTTATTAATTTTGGAAAATTATTTATTACTATTCATCATAACTTATATATAATGAACCTATATTTCATCTTTTTCTTAAAAACAGAAGTGCTAGATAAAAGGCTTACATTCCTCAATCAATTTAAAA